GTGCGTAATATTTACAATAATGTAAATAGATACGTTTTGGGCCATAAAATACCCCACTCGAGATTTTCCTGTTTACGGGGGGTTTACAGGAGTGTTAATGATATCACGAGTTTAGGGGGGTAGGGGGGTTTAACGCGCAAAAGCCGAGAGGGGGTGTCTTAGATATTTTACGGGTAATATTATCATTATGCTCATGATATCCCTTTATGTGGTTATTTTGGTAATAGGAATTAAACCATTCAGACTATTTACTCTGCAAGCAAGAAAATGTTCTACCTTGCTGATCATTGTTGCATTTGCACTGTGAGATGTCAAATGAAAGGAAGGAGAGAAAAAAATAACCTGACCCCCTAGAGAGAACGCTCGGCATGTGGCTTAATGAATATTATGTACTCCACCAACAACTTATGCAAGCGTCGATGAAAGAATGGGGAATGTTATCAAGTCATGGCCCTGAAGTAGGAACCCGATGCCAGGAATAATTCACTAGGTGCTACCCCCACAATTATTGTCCCTCACCTTCAATAACCGTATGCATTAAGATATGGACTGGATGGTAGGCTCTTACTGCGCTTAAATTTACTTGATTTTAGGGATGAGGATACTTGGTGTAACTTAGACGATTTAGTTCTTTATGCTAGGTCTTAAATCTCGTTTAATTACTTGACTTAAGTTGAATGTCAGGAAATATCCGTGTGGTTTATGTAAGTCTTCATTGTTTGTTGACATATGAATGTTTTAGTACTAGTAATGGTTTTAATACATATATGTCCTAAAGCATTATTATATATGGTCGATATATAGATATGGTGTAATTACATATATGTACATGCGTAGACATATTGAAATATGTGCGCATGGTGGAACAAAGAATAGTTTAATTTAGAATCCTAGCTTTGGGAGTTAGGGGTAGGAGTTAAAATCTCCTTTCTTTGAGCAAAAGGGAGGATTTTAACCTCCGACGTCCGGTTTACAAGACCGGCGCTCTGACGCTGAGCTACTAGTGCAGGATCATCCAAGGATTTTGTTCTCAGCTCAGCCTGCAAGTGGGAAGAAAACAAGGAATAGGGAGAAGTAGAGGACGGAGGCTACTTGGCCGATAATAATGAAGGGCTGTTCCGCTGGCATACCCCCGATTCAGGTAAGAATGGCTACGTCTGCAATAAGGGTTCAGAATAGGAATTGGGAAACTGGTCGGAATGTTAGAGTTCGCTGTTTTGAAGTGTGCAGGAAGGGAACTACTATAAGTACAAGGATGGAGGCTAGGAGGGCTAGTACTCCTCCTAGTTTGTTTGGAATGGACCGAAGAATTGCGTATGCAAATAGGAAGTATCATTCAGGTTTAATGTGAGGTGGGGTAACCATGGGGTTGGCGGGGGTGAAGTTATCTGGGTCTCCTAGGAGGTTGGGGGAGAATAGTGCTAGAGAGGCGAGTGCTACTAGCAGGATCACGAAACCAAGGAGGTCTTTGTAAGAGAAGTATGGGTGGAATGAGATTTTATCTGCATTTGAGTTTAATCCGATTGGATTATTTGAACCTGTTTCGTGAAGGAAAAGAAGGTGAAGAATTGTCATAGCTGCGATGACGAATGGGAATAGGAAGTGGAATGCGAAGAATCGGGTGAGGGTGGCGTTGTCTACTGAAAAGCCTCCTCAGATTCATTCAACGAGGGTAGTTCCGACATATGGGACTGCTGATAGAAGGTTAGTAATGACGGTAGCTCCTCAGAAAGACATTTGTCCTCAGGGAAGGACGTAGCCAACGAAGGCGGTCATCATAACTAGGAGTAGGAGTACTACTCCGATGTTTCATGTTTCTTTGTATAGGTAAGAGCCGTAGTAAAGGCCTCGGCCGATGTGGAAGTAGATGCAGATAAAGAAGAAAGAGGCCCCGTTTGCGTGGAGGTTCCGGATGAGTCAACCGAAGTTGACATCTCGGCAAATGTGGGCTACTGAGGCGAAGGCTGATTCGACGTCAGGGGTGTAGTGTATTGCGAGGAATAGTCCTGTAAGGATTTGGGAAATAAGGCAAAGGCCAAGTAGTGAGCCAAAGTTTCATCATGCAGAGATATTAGAGGGGGTAGGAAGGTCAACTAGTGCGTCGTTAGCGATTTTTAGTAGCGGGTGAGTTTTTCGGAGGCTTGCCATTAGGGTTCTTGTAGTTGAATTACAACGGTGGTTTTTCAAGCCATTAGTCCTGGTTAAAATCCTGGCAGGAATTTATGACTTATATGATGTGTCTGTTATTATTTGGTTTAGTATTAGGGTTAGTTGCGGTTGCTTCTAATCCCTCTCCTTATTTCGCTGCTTTAGGGTTGGTAGTCGTAGCAGGAATGGGGTGTGGAGTTTTAGTGGGGCATGGTGGCTCCTTTTTATCGTTAGTATTATTTTTAATTTATCTAGGGGGAATGCTGGTTGTGTTTGCCTATTCGGCAGCTTTAGCTGCTGAGCCTTATCCTGAAACTTGAGGTAGTCCAGCTGTTGTGTTATATATAGTGATTTATGGTGTAGGGGTTATTCTGGCTTGTACGGCCCTTTGAGGGGGTTGGTATGAAGTCTCTTGGGTGCCTGCAGATGATATGGAGGAGTTTGCTGTCTTTCGAGGGGATGTTGGAGGGGTTGCTTTAATGTACTCATTAGGAGGGGGGATGCTAGTAATTAGTGCATGGGTACTCCTTCTTACTTTGTTTGTGGTGTTAGAATTGACGCGGGGTCTAAGTCGAGGGACGGTACGAGCAGTTTAGTAGGAGATTAAGAGGGTTGCAAAGGTGAGGGTAAGAAGGAATAGGGCAAGGTAAGTTTTAATTATACCTTGCTGAGCATTACTTGTTGTGGTAATTAGGGGAAGATTTGATGTGGCTAAAGCTTTAGGGCCTGATTTTTCTAGTCAGGTTTGGTCAACTATTTGACTGGCAATAGCTTGGCCTAATACTAGGTTAAGTTTGGGTGTGAAGCGGTGGATAATGTGAGGGAAGAAGCCTAGTATGTTGGAGAAGTGGTGGGTTGTAAGCATTGGGGTAGGTTTAAATTGCTTACTTGTTAGGGATGCCAGCTCTAGGGCAATAATTAAGCCTAGAATGGTGACAGCTAGGGCTGCTAGCTTTAGTAGGGGTGGTATGGACATAACTGGTGTTTTTAAAGGGGTAATGTTTGAAGTGATTAGAAGGCCGGCGATAATGCTGCCTCATGCTAGACGTTTGATAGGGTTAATTACTGCTGGGTTGTTTTCGTTAATAGGTGAGAGGGAGTTGAATCGGGGATGTCCCATAGATACGAAGAAGACAACTCGGAGGCTGTAGATGGCTGTGAAGGAGGTGGCAATAAGGGTGAGTGTTAGGGCTCAGGCGTTAAGGTGTGATGTGTTTAGTGCTTCGATGATAGCATCTTTTGAGAAGAACCCAGCTAGGAAGGGCGTTCCTGTTAAAGCTAGGCTTCCTAGGGTTAGGCAGGAGGAGGTGAATGGGGTAAGGTGGTGCATTCCTCCTATTTTTCGGATGTCCTGTTCGTCGTTTAGGCTGTGGATAATAGACCCAGAGCAAAGGAAGAGCATGGCTTTAAAGAATGCGTGTGTGCAGATGTGTAGGAAGGCAAGTTGAGGTTGGTTAAGGCCAATTGTTACTATCATAAGCCCTAGCTGGCTTGATGTTGAGAATGCAACAATTTTTTTGATATCATTCTGGGTGAGAGCACAGGTGGCGGTGAAGAGGGTGGTTAGGGCTCCTAGGCATAGGCAGAGGGTTAGGGCTGTTTGGTTGTTTTCTATCAAGGGGCTCATTCGGACTAGGAGGAAAATCCCTGCAACAACCATAGTGCTGGAATGCAGTAGGGCAGAGACCGGTGTGGGGCCCTCCATAGCAGAGGGGAGTCATGGGTGAAGGCCGAATTGGGCTGATTTGCCAGTGGCAGCTACGATCAATCCTAGAAGTGGGAGGGTTAGATCGAAGTTTTTAGCGGTTACGAATATTTGTTGTATTTCTCATGAGTTTAGGTTAGTTGCTATCCATGCCATGGCAAGAATGAGTCCGATATCTCCGACTCGGTTATATACCACCGCTTGCAGAGCAGCTGTGTTTGCGTCGGCTCGGCCATATCATCAGCCGATAAGGAGGAAGGATATGATTCCTACGCCTTCCCATCCGATGAAGAGTTGGAACATGTTGTTAGCTGTGACTAGGATAATTATAGCGATGAGAAAGACTAGAAGGTATTTGAAGAAACGGTTTATGAAGGGGTCTGCGTGCATATATCATGATGCGAATTCGAGGATTGATCATGTTACGTAGAGGGCAATTGGGGTGAAAATGATTGAATAGTGGTCAAATTTTAAGCTAATATTGATATCAAAAGTTAGGGTGTTTATTCAGGTTCAGTTGGTAATAATAGCTTCGGCCCCTTCGTTTATGAATAGGAAAAGAGGGAGGAGGCTGACAAAGAATGCTAGTTTAACTGCGGTTTTGACCTGCGTAAGGGCCCAGTCGGGGGCTTGGGGGCGAGGGGAAAGGGTTGTAAACACAGGGTATGCTAGCAGTGAGAAGATAATGATTAGGCTTGTTGTTATTATCAGAGAAGTGGGGTGCATAGCTGCTACTTGGATTTGCACCAAGAGTTTCTGGTTCCTAAGACCAGCGGATGAGCTGTTATCCTTTAGAAGCAGTTCGAGTGAGCCTTGGGGTCCAACCAAGGTCGCGAAAATTAGCAGTTTCCGTTACTGGCGAGTCTCTCTCGGTAAATAAGAGGATTTTAACCCCTATCTTTAGAGCCACAGTCCAATGTTTTATGTTAAACTATATCTACAGGCGGTTCAGCCTCAAATTAGCTCGGGTTTGAGGATAAGGAGGATAAGGGGGAGAAGGTGTAGGGCAATGAGTAGATGCTCTCGAGAGTGTGAGGGGTCTAAGGCGATGATGTGTGCGGGAAGCGGGCCTCGTTGGGTCATTAAGAACATGTAAAGTGAGTATCCGGCAGTAATTAGGGTTCCTGCCCCTGTTAATGCCAGGGTTCAATGCGATCAGTTGAATAAGGAGGTGAGGATCATGATTTCCCCCATGAGATTAGGGAGAGGGGGTAGTGCTAAGTTAGCGAGGCTGGCAATAAATCATCATGTTGTTATAAGGGGCAGCACTATCTGCAGTCCTCGTGCCAGAACCATTGTTCGGCTATGTGTTCGCTCGTAGTTAGTATTGGCTAAGCAGAAAAGAGCGGAGGAGGTGAGTCCGTGGGCAATTATGAGGATGAGGGCCCCCGTAAAGCCTCAGGGTGTTTGGATTAGAATGCCCCCTGCTACTAGTCCTATGTGGCTTACGGATGAGTATGCGATTAGAGATTTTAGATCTGTTTGGCGGAGACAGATTGAGCCTGTTATAATAACTCCTCAGAGGGCAAAGACAATAAAGGGGTAGCTGAGTTCTTTGGTAAGGGGTTCTAGTATAATCATCATTCGCATTATTCCGTAACCCCCTAGTTTTAGAAGTACGGCTGCAAGGACCATTGAACCTGCAATAGGGGCTTCTACGTGTGCTTTGGGGAGCCAGAGGTGGACTCCGTACAGAGGTATTTTCACTAGGAAGGCTAGTAGACAGCCTGCTCACCATAGTTTGTCTGCGTAAGACATGAGTTGTAGGGGAGGGGCATATTGAAGTGTTAACAGGGAGAGGGTTCCTGTGCTGTTTTGAAGGAGGAGTAGGGCAACTAATAGTGGAAGAGAGCCTGCTAGGGTATAAAATAGGAAGTAAGTCCCTGCATTTAAACGTTCTGTTTGGTTGCCTCATCGGGTGATGATTACTAGTGTTGGGATTAGAGTGGCTTCGAATATGATATAAAATATGATGATTTCGGTTGCACTGAATGCTAGGATAAGGAAGAATTGTAGGGAGGTTAGTAGGGTAATATATATCCGTTGGCGGTTAATAGGTTCTTGGGCTGTATGGTTCTGGCTGGCTAGAATTATTAATGGTAGGAGTCAGCAAGTAAGAACAAGCAGAGGAGTTGATAATGGGTCTGTGGCCATGTAGAGATTGAGGGATGTTCATCCTGTCTCTGAAAGACTTTCTAGTCAAGTAAGGCTAGCTAGTGCAATAATGAGGCTGTGGGCGAGGGTTGTAGGCCATAGTCATTTTGGGGGCGTAAGCCAGGTTGTTGGTACGAGCATTAGTGTTGGGATGAGGATTTTTAGCATTGTAGGAGGTTTAGGCTCTGTAGTCGGTCACTTCCGTGGGTACGAGAGGTGGCAACTAGCAGGGCAAGGCCTGCGCTTGCTTCACAAGCTGAGAAGGCTAGTAAGAGTATGGGAGAGGCGGAGAAGTTGGTTGAATCCAGTTGTAGGGTTCAGATTGAAAGAGCAATAAAAAGGGATAGTATTATAGCCTCCAAGCATAAAAGGGCTGAGAGGAGGTGGGTTCGATGGAATGCTAGGCCTGTCAGTCCTAACATAAAGGTAGTTGAGAAAGCAAAGTGAACGGGAGTCATTAGGCAATTATGGACTTTAACCACAAGTTCTTGAGCCGAAATCAAGTGTTTTTCTTAGACTAATTACCTTATTCAGCTCATTCTAGGCCTCCTTGTAGTCACTCGTAGATTAGGCCGAGCGTTAATAGGACTAAGACGGTGGAGGCTCAGAGGAAGGTGGACAATGGTGAGGGTAGCTGGTCTCCTCATGGGAGGGGCAGTAGAAGGGCAATTTCTAGGTCAAATAGAAGGAAGAGGATGGCCACGAGGAAGAATCGGAGTGAGAATGGTAGGCGGGCGGATCCCAGGGGGTCAAATCCGCATTCGTAGGGGGAGAGTTTTTCGTGGTCTGGTGTTATTTGTGGTAATCAAAATGACACTACGGCTAGGATAGCGGAGAGTGCGGCGGCAATTGTGATGATTGTTGTGATTAGACTCATTATCTTTCCTTGGATTTTAACCAAGACCTGGTGATTGGAAGTCACTTATACTGAGCTGATACTAGAAAGATTAAGATCCTCATCAGTAGATTGAGACGTATAGGAATAGTCAGACGACGTCTACGAAGTGTCAGTATCAGGCGGCTGCTTCGAATCCGAAGTGATGGTCAGATGTGAAATGGTAGCGGATTTGTCGGAGTAGGCAGACAGCTAAGAATGTGGAACCAATAATAACATGGAGCCCGTGGAAGCCTGTGGCTACGAAGAATGTTGAGCCGTATACTCCGTCTGCGATTGTAAAAGGGGCTTCGTAATATTCCATAGCTTGAAGGAATGTAAAATAAAATCCTAGTAAAATTGTTAATGCTAGGGATTGGATTGCTTCTTTTCGGTTTCCTTCTATAATGCTGTGGTGGGCTCAGGTAACTGTAACTCCAGAGGCAAGTAGGACTGCTGTGTTTAGTAGTGGCACTTCAAATGGGTCTAGGGTGGTTAGGCCTGTGGGTGGTCAGCAGCCTCCTAGTTCAGGGGTAGGGGCAAGGCTAGAATGGTAGAAAGCTCAGAAGAATCCTAGGAAGAAGAAGACTTCAGAGGTGATGAATAGAATTATACCATATCGGAGTCCTTTTTGGACAGGAGGGGTGTGGTGTCCTTGATAGGTACCTTCTCGGATAATGTCTCGTCATCATTGGTACATTGTAAGGAGCAGAAGGGCTGTTCCGACAGTTATTAGTGTTGTAGAGTGGAAGTGAAATCAGATAGCGAGGCCTGACGTTATTAATAGGGCAGCAACTGCACCTGTTAATGGTCAAGGGCTGGGGTCAACTATGTGGTATGCGTGTGCTTGATGGGCCATTAGACGTTTTCTTGTAGGTAGAGGCTTAGGAGTAGGACAAATACGTAAGCTTGGATTATTGCGACAGCGACTTCTAGAAGTGTTAGAAGGAAAAGCAGGGTTGCTGTTAGGATTGCCACAGTTGGCATTAGTGGTAGAAGGACAGTTGCTGCTGTAGCGATTAGTTGAATTAAAAGATGTCCAGCCGTTAGGTTAGCTGTTAGCCGCACTCCAAGTGCTAAGGGTCGGATGAATAAGCTAATTGTTTCGATGACAATTAGTACTGGGATAAGTAGTGTAGGTGTTCCTTCTGGAAGGAGATGGCCTAGGGCTTCTGTTGGTTGGTTTCGCATACCGATAATAACAGTTGCTAATCAGAGGGGGAATGCAAGTCCCATGTTGAGAGATAGCTGAGTAGTAGGGGTAAATGTGTATGGAAGGAGTCCTAGTATATTTAGGGAAATTAGGAATAACATTAGGGAGGTTAATAGGACGGCTCATTTGTGGCCGGGCAGATTAACAGGTATAAAGAGTTCGTGGGCAAATCGGCCGATGAATCAGTTTTGAAGGGTTAGAAGCCGGTTGTTTAGTCATCGGGATGTTGGTGTTGGGAAGAGGACTCAGGGAAGGGTTAAGGCTAGGGCTATTAAAGGAATGCCTAGGAAAACAGGGCTCATAAATTGGTCAAAGAAGCTTAGTGTCATGGTCAGTTTCAAGGTTCCCCTTTAGGTTTTTCTGTGCTTTGGGGTGTTGGTTCATTTGGGAATGAGTGGGCTATAACTTTTGGAGGGATAATGATTAGGAATACTAATCATGAGAAGACTAGGATGGCAAGCCAGGGTGCGGGGTTGAGTTGGGGCATGCCGCTAGGGGTGGTTGGGAGTCACCAATCTTTAGCTTAAAAGGCTAATGCTATGCCCGGTTTAGCTTCTTAGCGAGGCGTCTTCAAGTATTAGAGATGATCAGTTTTCAAAGTGCTCTAGTGGAACTGCTTCAACTACGATAGGTATAAAGCTATGGTTGGCCCCGCAAATTTCAGAGCACTGACCATAAAAGACTCCTGGTCGGGATGCGATAAAGGCTGTTTGGTTTAGTCGTCCAGGGACTGCATCCATTTTTACTCCAAGAGAAGGGACTGCTCATGAGTGGAGGACATCGTCGGCAGAAATTAGGATTCGGATGGGTGATTCAACTGGGATCACTATTCGGTGGTCTGCTTCAAGTAGTCGGAACTGACCAGGGGCTAAGTCTTGTGTAGGGATCATGTATGAGTCAAAGCCTAGGTCTTCGTAGTCTGTATATTCGTAGCTTCAGTATCACTGATGCCCGACAGCTTTAATTGTTAGATGGGGGTCGTTAATTTCGTCCATAAGGTAGAGAATGCGTAGGGAGGGAAGGGCAATAAGAATAAGAATAATAGCTGGGAGAATTGTTCAGATGATTTCGATTTCTTGGGAATCTAGAATATATTTGTTAGTGAGTTTGGTTGAGACTATCGCCACAATAATGTAAAGTACCAGTGTGCTGATCAGAAAGACGATTATCAGGGCGTGGTCATGGAAGTGAAGAAGTTCTTCTATAACAGGTGAAGCTGCATCTTGGAATCCTAGCTGCGAGGGATGTGCCATTGTTTATGCAAGATACGCGGGGTTTTAACCCACAATTCTGCCTCGACAAGGCAGTGTAATAACTAGTTTTACTAGTATCTTATGAAGAAAGTGACAGAGCGGTGATGTGGCTGGCTTGAAACCAACATATGGGGGTTCGACTCCTCCCTTTCTCGTTAGTCTGATTGGACTAGAACGAATGCAGGCTCTTCGAATGTGTGGTATGGCGGAGGGCAGCCGTGTAGTCATTCAACGTTAGTTGAAGTTAGTTCTACTGACATTACTTCACGTTTGGCAGCGAAAGCTTCTCAAATAATAAATAGGAACATAATTACTGCTACTAGGGAGATAAGGGATCCAATAGAGGAAATTGTGTTTCAAAGGGTGTAGGCATCTGGGTAGTCTGAATACCGTCGAGGCATTCCTGCTAGTCCTAGGAAGTGCTGTGGGAAGAATGTAAGATTGACACCTACGAACATTACTCCGAAGTGGATTTTAGTTCATGTGCTGTGAAGGGTGTACCCTGTGAATAGTGGGAATCAGTGTACGAAGGCGGCAACAATGGCGAATACAGCTCCCATAGATAGTACGTAGTGGAAGTGGGCTACTACGTAGTAGGTGTCGTGTAGAACGATGTCTAAAGATGAATTGGCTAGGACAATACCTGTTAGTCCTCCAACTGTAAAGAGGAAAATAAAGCCAATGGCTCATAGCAGAGGGGTTTCTCACTTAACAGCTCCCCCGTGAAGGGTTGCAAGTCAGCTAAATACTTTTACACCAGTTGGAATTGCGATAATCATAGTTGCGGATGTAAAGTATGCCCGTGTGTCTACGTCCATTCCTACTGTGAACATGTGGTGGGCTCATACGATGAACCCTAGTAGGCCGATGGCCATCATGGCTCATACCATACCCATGTAGCCGAAAGGTTCTTTTTTACCTGAGTAGTAGGCAACAATGTGGGAGATTATTCCGAATCCGGGAAGAATAAGAATGTAGACTTCTGGATGTCCAAAGAATCAGAATAGGTGTTGGTAAAGGATTGGGTCTCCCCCTCCTGCAGGGTCGAAGAAGGTTGTATTTAGGTTTCGGTCTGTAAGGAGCATTGTAATACCAGCGGCAAGGACTGGAAGGGAAAGTAGGAGAAGAACAGCTGTAATTAGTACAGCTCATACAAACAGTGGTGTTTGATACTGAGAAATAGCTGCAGGTTTCATATTGATAATTGTTGTGATGAAGTTAATTGCCCCAAGAATTGAGGAAACCCCTGCTAAGTGAAGTGAGAAAATAGTTAGGTCAACTGATGCCCCTGCGTGGGCCAGGTTGCCGGCAAGGGGAGGGTAGACTGTTCAACCGGTTCCGGCTCCAGCCTCAACTCCTGAAGAAGCTAGGAGCAGAAGGAAAGAGGGGGGAAGAAGTCAGAAGCTCATGTTGTTCATTCGTGGGAATGCCATGTCGGGGGCTCCGATCATTAGAGGAATAAGTCAGTTTCCAAATCCTCCAATCATAATTGGTATTACTATAAAGAAAATCATTACGAAGGCATGGGCCGTAACGATTACATTGTAGATCTGGTCGTCCCCAAGAAGGGCACCTGGTTGGCTTAGTTCAGCTCGGATGAGCAAGCTTAAGGCCGTGCCAACTATTCCAGCTCATGCACCGAATACTAGATAAAGGGTGCCGATGTCTTTATGGTTGGTTGAGAAAAATCAGCGTGTGATTGCCACAGGTAGGATGGCTGAGTTAAGCGGTGGATTGTAGCCCCATATACAGAGGTTTGAGCCCTCTTCTTACCAAGCCCTGAGGTGTATTGACATGTAAGATTGCAAATCTTAAGGAGCAGACTAACCGTCTGCCGGGGCTTTCCCCGCCTTCCTTTTTTAAAAGGCGGGGAAAGGTTAGACGGATGCTCGCTGGTTTGGGCGCTTAGCTGTTAACTAAGAGTTTGTAGGATCGAGGCCTGCCTGTCTAGGAAAGGCTTTAGCTTAATTAAAGTGTCTGTTTTGCATGCAGGAGATGTGGGGTAATGTCCCGCAAGTCTTATCAGGGTCTGGGGGATTTTCACCCCCGCTGAGGACTTTGAAGGCCCTTGGACTATGTTATCCTAAGTCCCTTAGAGGGTGAGGATTGCTGTAATAGCAGGGGTAAGGGGTAGAAGGGCAAGGGTAGCTACAAGGGATGTGGCTACGGGCAGGGTTGACTGTAGGGAGGGGAGGCGTCATGAGGCTGTTCCGCTTAGGTTATTAGGGGACATGGTTAGAGTTATTGCGTAGGACAGTCGTAGGTAGAAGTAGAGGCTGAGTAAGGCGCTTAGGGCCGCTAGGGTTGCCACGGGGGCCAGATCTTGTTTTGACAGTTCTTGCAGGATTAGTCATTTTGGCATGAAACCTGTGAGTGGTGGAAGACCACCTAGGGACAGGAGAACTAGAGGGGTGAGTGATGTAAGTGCTGGGGTTTTTGCTCAGGAGGTGGCTAGCGTATTAATGTTTGTTGCTTTGTTCAGTTTGAAAACAAGAAAGGCTGAGAATGTTATGATAAAGTAAGTAAGGAGAGTTAGAAGGGTGAGTGAGGGGGAGAATTGTAGGATGAGGATCATTCAGCCAAGGTGGGCAATTGATGAGTAGGCTAGAATTTTTCGTAGTTGGGTTTGGTTTAGTCCACCTCATCCGCCTACTAGGGTTGAGGCTACGCCGAGCACAATTAGGAGGGTGGGGTTTGTTGGATGGATTTGTAGGATGAGGGCGAAGGGGGCGAGTTTTTGTCAAGTAGACAGGATCAGCCCTGTTGTAAGGTCTAGACCTTGAAGAACTTCTGGGAGTCAGGCATGAACTGGGGCTAGCCCAATTTTTAGTGCGAGTGCCAGTATGATCATAGTAGTAGGGATAGGGTGTGTTATCTGTTCAATGTTTCATTGCCCAGTGAGTCAGGCGTTAGTGGTGCTGGCGAAAAGTAGTATGGCAGCGGCAGTGGCTTGTGTGAGGAAATATTTAGTGGTAGCTTCGACTGCTCGGGGATGGTGGTTTTGTGCCATTAGTGGGATAATGGCGAGGGTATTTATCTCAAGGCCCATTCATGCGAGGAGCCAGTGTGAGCTTGCAAATGTAATTGTGGTCCCCAGGCCTAGGCCGAACAGGAGGGTGGCTAAGATGTACGGGTTCATTAGTAAAAGAAGGATTTTAACCAACATGTTTGGGGTATGGGCCCAAAAGCTTAATTAGCTGATTTTACTAGGAAGTGGTGTAGTGGAAGCACAAAGAGTTTTGATCTCTTTAGGTAGGGTTCGAACCCCTTCTTTCTAAGGAGTCGGGGGGACTTTAACCCCCATGGTTCACTCTATCAAAGTGGCCCTTAGGCTTCAGGCACGACTCCGGCGTTATAGTTGAGGTGGTAAGCCTGCAAATGCAATGGGGAGGGCGAGATGTCAAATTACCAGGGCTAGTGTCAGGGGTAGGAAGTTTTTTCAGATAAGGTGTATGAGCTGGTCGTATCGGAATCGTGGGTAGGAGGCTCGTACTCATAGGAAGACTATTGAGAGGAGGGCAGCTTTGATCATTAGGTTGGTAGCGGTTAGCTCTGGAATTGTTGGGATGTGGGATGCCCCTAGGAAGAGTGTGGCGGAGAGTGTGTTCATGAGTAGGATATTTGCATATTCTGCCAGGAAGAATAAGGCGAAGGGACCTCCTGCATATTCAACGTTAAAGCCTGAGACCAGTTCTGATTCTCCTTCGGTGAGGTCAAAGGGTGCCCGATTTGTTTCTGCTAGGGTAGAAATGTATCATATTGCAGCTAATGGTCAGGCGGGGATAATTAGTCAGATTGCTTCTTGGGCGATGTTAAAGGTTTGTAGGGTGAAGCCACCTGTGAAGATGATGGCGTTTAGAAGGATGAGTCCGAGGCTGACTTCGTATGAAATGGTTTGGGCTACGGCCCGCAGGGCCCCGATAAGGGCATATTTAGAATTAGATGCTCAGCCTGAGCCTAAAATAGAGTAAACGGCAAGGCTTGATAGGGCTAGGATGAATAGAATTCCTAGGTTTAGGTCAGTGACGGGGTATGGGAGGGGCATTGGGGCTCAGAGAGTTAGTGCGAGTGTCAAGGCAAGCATAGGGGCAAGCAGGAATAGGACAGGGGAGGAAGTTGAGGGTCGAACAGGCTCTTTAATGAATAATTTTACCCCGTCCGCAATTGGTTGAAGAAGTCCGTAGGGCCCAACGATATTTGGGCCTTTTCGTAGTTGTATGTAGCCTAGTACTTTTCGTTCAATGAGGGTAAGGAAGGCTACGGCGAGAAGGACCGGCACGATAAAAGCCAGGGGGTTGAGAATATGGGTTATTAGAGCGGTGATCATAGTTGGGGAGAGGACTTGAACCTCTGTGAAAAGGGCTTAGGTCTTTTGCAATAACCGGGCTCTGCCACCCCAACATGCCATTATCTTGGGCGTGGAGGGGTATGCCCTTTTGCCTATTTTAGTTGTTTTCAATAGGAGGGGTGAGGCGTGCTTTTAGCATTGGCCTCTTCTTTTCGGTCCTTTCGTACTAGAAAAGAACATATCATAGATAGAAACTGACCTGGATTACTCCGGTCTGAACTCAGATCACGTAGGACTTTAATCGTTGAACAAACGAACCCTTAACAGCGGCTGCACCATTAGGATGTCCTGATCCAACATCGAGGTCGTAAACCCCCTTGTCGATATGGGCTCTAAAAGGGGATTGCGCTGTTATCCCTAGGGTAACTCGGTCCGTTGATCGGCGTTGCCGGATCTTATTGGTCAGATATTCTGTTTTTTAGAGCTGCAGCTCTTGGTTGTAGGAGGTAGTACTCCCATTCCACGTGGGGGTTTTTTATTTCCCCGCGGTCGCCCCAACCAAAGACATGGGGGCATGATTCATTTGGTTTAGTCCTTTGTTTAGGGGTGTTTGACATGATATGCCTTGGTGTCTAAAGCTCCATAGGGTCTTCTCGTCTTATGGTTACATCCCCGCTTCTGCACGGGGAGATCAATTTCACTGACTAGAAAAAGGAGACAGTTAAGCCCTCGTAATGCCATTCATACAGGTCTCCATTTAAAAGACAAGTGATTGCGCTACCTTCGCACGGTTAAAATACCGCGGCCGTTAAACATATAGTCACAGGGCAGGCTGGACCTCTTATTCTTTGTTTTTGCAAGAGGCGATGTTTTTGGTAAACAGGCGAGGCTTGGTATGTTTGCCGAGTTCCTTCTTTTTCTTTTAGTCTTTCCTTAATGGCACACCAGTGTGGGGTTAACGGTTGTTTTTTGGATGGTTTTCTGGTTGCTTACTTGTTGTTCATTGCCCTCTTTGTTTGGGGCCGTTAAGTTTCGGTGGGGGTTCGTTCCGATTTACACGTGTGCAAGGAGAGAGGCGGAGGCTCTCTTGTTACTCATATTAGCATGTGCACTCTCATGTATGCATGAGATGGCCTGATAATATTAGGGGGTTGGGATATGGTTATCTGAATATGTGGGAAGGTGTAATGCTTGAGCTTTAACGCTTTCTGTAAGGATGGCTGCTTTTAGGCCCACCTGGGCATTGTTACCTTGGGTAAATATGATCTTTACCCTCCTGGAAAAGTTGTATCTTGTCTCAAAGGGGCTGTACCCCCTTTGATTAACTCTCTAGGCTTCTTTAGTGCATCGGTAGGGGTAAGACCGCGGTGAATAGAGAAGCCTGGAGGCTGAACTCCTATCCAATTCTCAGGCAACCAGCTATAACTAGGTTCGGTAGGTCTGTCACCTCTACTCAAAGCTCTTCCCACTCTTTTGCCACAGAGACGGGTTTGCCCTATTGATAGGCTGTCTTGGAGTAGCTCACCTAGTTTCGGGGGTCCAAACTAAAGTTCTCTTTGCTTGGGTAGTACTAGCTAAATCATGATGCAAAAGGTACGAGGTAAAATCTCTGCTTTTTTAGGCTTTACTGGGTTATTTCATTTCTCTTTCAGCGTTCCCTTGCGGTACTTTCTCTATCGCTCCAATAGTTCCTTTTCTGTCGCCCATACTAGGGGGGTAAAATGGTTTGTTTATAGGAGGAGTAGTGTGTTTGGGGTTATTTATATTGGGTTGTTGTTTTTGTTAGGGTGGGCTAGCTGGTCAGCATCAGGGTAATCCGGTTTGCACGGATGACTTTTCAGTGTAAGGGAAATGCTATTCTATCTTAGCTATACTCTGATTTTTCCAAGCGCACCTTCCGGTACACTTACCATGTTACGACTTGCCTCCCCTTCGCAGTTAAAGCGTTTTAGATATATAAATTGGTAAGCTTGGGGAGAGTGACGGGCGGTGTGTACGCACTTCAGAGCCGATTTCAGTGGAACACTCTATTTTCCACTTACTGCTAAATCCTCCTTCAGATGAACGTTTTCAGTGCATCGTTCGTATTCGCTATGTTAGCGAATGTAGCCCATTTCTTCCCCTCTCATGCGCTACACCTCGACCTGACGTTCTGGGCGGTGCCAATTTTGCTTACTATTAGACCTTCACAGGGTAAGCTGACGACGGCGGTATATAGGCGGGAGAAACAAGGGAGGGTGAGGTTGAACGGGGGTCATCGGTTATAGAACAGGCTCCTCTAGGGGGATCTAAAGTACCGCCAAGTCCTTTGGGTTTCAAGCTAATGCTCGTAGTACCCAGGCGGATAGAGGGTGTAAAATTCTATCAATGTTTACGGCTAGGCATAGTGGGGTATCTAATCCCAGTTTGTGTCATAGCTTTCGTGGGGTCAGGGTTCATAAAGCCACTTTCGTGGTGGGGCTTCGTGTCTTCGGATGCGTATAACTGCCCTGAAGGTGTTCGGCTTTAGTTTTCGTGTACCTTAACCACGCTTTACGCCGGTGTCTGTCAACTTGGGCCTCTCGTATAACCGCGGTGGCTGGCACGAGTTTTACCGGCCCTCTTAGCTTTAACTAAGTCAAGTTTTCACTTATAGCTTAAGGTTTATCACTGCTGAGTTCCCTTGAGGGTGTGGCTAAGCAAGGCGTCATGGGCTTTCGTTGGGTGTGCCTGATACCAGCTCCTTGTTTTCGGGCGGAAAACTGTGGGGCATTCTCACAGGGTCGCGGATACTTGCATGTGTAAGTTTAGCTAGAGTTGACAGTAAAGTCAGGACCAAGCCTTTGTGCCTGCGGGGCTTTCTAGGGCCCATCTTAACATCTTCAGTGTTATGCTTTAGTTAAGCTACGCTAGC